ATATAATTGGGGGGCATGTATGGTTGGGTTCCATTTGTATACTTGGGGGAATCTGGCATATCTTAACCAAACCCTTTGCATGGGCTCGCCGTGCACTTGTATGGTCTGGAGAGGCTTACTTGTCTTATAGTTTAGGCGCTTTAGCTGTTTTTGGTTTTATTGCTTGTTGCTTTGTCTGGTTCAATAATACCGCATATCCTAGTGAGTTTTACGGGCCCACTGGACCGGAAGCTTCGCAAGCTCAAGCTTTTACTTTTCTAGTTAGAGACCAACGTCTTGGGGCTAACGTAGGATCTGCTCAAGGACCTACCGGTTTAGGTAAATATCTAATGCGCTCACCCACCGGAGAAGTTATTTTTGGAGGAGAAACTATGCGTTTTTGGGATTTGCGTGCTCCTTGGTTAGAACCCCTAAGAGGTCCAAATGGTTTGGACTTGAGTAGGTTGAAAAAAGACATACAACCTTGGCAAGAACGGCGTTCCGCGGAATATATGACCCATGCGCCTTTGGGTTCATTAAATTCCGTGGGTGGCGTAGCTACTGAGATCAATGCAGTCAATTATGTCTCTCCTAGAAGTTGGTTAGCTACCTCTCATTTTGTTCTCGGGTTCTTCCTTTTCGTGGGTCATTTATGGCACGCGGGAAGGGCTCGTGCGGCTGCAGCCGGGTTTGAAAAAGGAATTGATCGTGATTTTGAACCTGTTCTTTCCATGACTCCTCTTAACTAACTGAGAAAAGAGACCCAATATTTGAAGTTGGAATCCAATTCATTTGATTCTATCATACATATTAATTATGTGGATCAGGTCATACTTCACAAGTCTACCTTTTTCCTTTCTTTTTAGCGCATTTTAATATAATTCAATCTAATCGAATTTTTTCTGGCTCGGCTGCCCGACCTGGCCGAGCCATTCACTTTTATGATACTGAGCCAGTCACAACCAATAAAGACATAAATAGATTCATCGAGAAAAGGAGAGAGAGGGATTCGAACCCTCGCTAGTTCGAAAGAACTATACCGGTTTTCAAGACCGGGGCTATCAACCACTCAGCCATCTCTCCAAAAGATAATTTCTATTTTACTTCTATGTTTTATATTTACTATTTTCTTTTTATTCCACCGAACGAAAGATTGACATACAAGTTGATACCGTTACTGTCATTATAGAAAGATATTCGATATGATGCGCTAAGTCTATCTATTTCTATTTACCTGTTTATATATATTCTATAATAGATAGATGTAGGATTTAGCACGACCCTTTGTGAAGTCAAAAACTACTCTTGGCTCCGTGTTCGAATAAAGTGGGAAAGGGGGCAGTATTCGTGGTAAAATCCCCCATGATGCATTTTTTTACAATTTTTTTTACTGATAGAAGAACCAAATGGTATCTAGCTTGGAGGATTAGAAACATGACTATTGCTTTCCAATTGGCTGTTTTTGCATTAATTGCTACTTCATCAATTTTACTGATTAGTGTACCTGTTGTTTTTTCTTCTCCTGATGGTTGGTCGAGCAACAAAAATGTTGTATTTTCTGGTACATCATTATGGATTGGATTAGTTTTTCTGGTAGGTATTCTTAATTCTCTTATCTCTTGAACCCAGATATAAAAAAGAAAAGACCCCCCCGAATTCTTTCAGGCTGCGAGACACCCTCAAGTTCAATAAAAAGTCTCCCCAAAAAGTCCCGAAAATTAAAAATACAAAAAAACTAAAAAATTGGAGGGGGGGTCAAACCCTCTTTTTCTTGTAATTTGTAAATGTAAGTAAATGAAAAATTAAGTGAAATGTGATAACAAAATTATTAGAAAATTCTTCGAAATTTAGAAATTTATTAGAAAATTCTTTTAAATTTTAAATACAAATAAATTTTTATTTTAATAAATTAAAATTAATTAATTACAAAGTAAATATGAATAGAAAATATCTATTTTCTAAATATATAATCTATAAATAGATAATAACTAATTAAAATATAATAACTAATTAAATAATTAATTAATTTTAAATTTAATTTCTATAATTAGAATGGAATTTCACTATTTTTTTTATTTAAAATAATTTAAATTATATAATAATATATATATTAAGTATAAGTAATTTTAGTTAAGTAATTTAACACAATTAAATATATGAAGTATATATATCTAACTATTATATATATCTAATATATATAAATTCTAATAAAATAACTATAATTTTAATATTTAATAATCAATTCAACTATTTATTAACTAAATTAATTAAATTATTTAACTAAATGATATTTATTTATATAAATTTATATAATAAGAATTTATTTAGATAAATTATAGATAATAATATTATTATTTATAATATATAAATATTTATAATATATCAATTTTGAATATACAATTTATAATATATAATTAGAAATTGATAATATATATATACTATACAATTTATAATATATAATTATATAATTAGAATATTTCTAAATAATATTTCTAATTTCTAATTAGTATAATTTAGAATA